AGTTCGATCCAAAACTTGAGATAATGGGTGTAATCCGAAAAAGGATTCATAAGTAGTTGTTAACGGAGTTGAAGTTACCAAATTCTGAGGAGTAGGTATCAATTTATGCCTAATTGCTCCGGAGAGAGTTCCCTTAACTACATTTTCTAAACGAGCCAGAGCCAACCCGAGCTGGTCTTGTAAAAGATCCGCTACAGAGCGAATACGTTTATTTTTCAAATGATTCATATCATCAAGTGTACCCATTCCAAATTTCATCCCAATCAAATGATCGGCAGCTGCTAATATATCTCGTGGTAACAAAAATATATTGTTCTGAGGTATATTAAGATTAAGTCTCCAATTAATATTTCGGCGACCAATCCTTCCTAATTCACACCTTTGGTGAAAGAATTTTTTTTGTAATTCCTTACATAAGGATTCAGAAAATATTGGATCCCCACCTACACAAGAAAATTGTTGATAAAACTCCAAAATAGCATTTTCTTTTGACCCAATTTTTTTTTTCTCCTTATCGGTCAAGAAAGATAAGAAAATTTCAGGGTAGCAAACATTCTCTAGAATTTCTCGTAGATTTGAACCCATAGCTGATGATAGAACTAGAATAGATATTTTCTGTTTCCTACTTACCCGAGCCCATATTCTTGCTTTTTTATCAATCTCTAATTCTAACCTGCCTCCCCAATCTGATATTATGGTGCCGGTATAGACCGAAATCCCGTTATGATCCAATTCTGACTGGTAATAGATACCAGGACTTTGCAATATTTGATTGATCACAATTCTGTATATTCCGTTTACTATAGAAGTTCCAAGGGAATTCATTAAAGGAATGTTTCCAATAAAAATTCTTTGTTCTTGCATATTCCTACTGGTTTTCCAAATTAATCCCGCGGATACATATAATTCAGAAGAATATGTAAGTGATTCATAGACAGCATCTCGTTCTTTTATCAGAGGTTCTACCAATTGATATGTTTCCACAAATAATTGAAATTCAATTTCGTGATCTATCTCTTCAATTTTTGGAAACTTAGAAAGTTCTTCTATTAAACCCTGATCAATAAACCGATAAAACCCTTCAAATTGTATCTGATTAAATCCGGGTATTGTAGATGTTCCCTCTTTTCCATCCCCAAGCATCTTTTTTGAATTTCCCATTTATCCGTTTATTGAAAAAATCCCATCCCATCTCTCATTCTTCACCGAATCATATCCATAGAATTCGATCTAGCAATAATGGAATTTCTATTCTGTTTACTGAATCACATGAAATTTTATCCAACTCCAAGATATATGGAATGTATGAAATACGTATGAACGGAGACTAGATTCAATTGGAATTTTTTATAAGAAATAGATCCAAATGGAACAGAATTGAGAAATACCACTGGAACTTACGGAGTTTTGTAAAGACTAGAAAAAAAGTAATTTCATTTTCACCTATGATATTACATATTCCAATTCGATTGCATACCATAAAAAATGTATTCATCATTGGATCTGTTCGAGCAGATAAACATATAATAAATAGAAAACCTTTTTTTTAACCACTTTACTTTTTCATGTATTTGTATTTCATTGTTCAAAAAAATATTTGCAGAAAAGAGATGAATTTTTACCTATTTTGAATAGAATAGTTAGAATATCATTGAATTGAAGTAGGTAAGAAAACTTGTGTTTTTTTTATTTATTAATTTTTTTTATTATGAAAATAAAAAAGAATGCACAGATATCTATGTCTCTTTTTCTTCTTTTATTGTGGTACAGTTCTATTTGGGACAGCACATGCTGTGCTCTATCAAAACGGAAATTTTCTCTTCAAGGTATTCAATGAAAAGTTGAAATATAAAAATTTATTGAGAATTACTCCTCAAAAGCATCCCTAGAGAGATAAAATACCCCATTATGGAGCTATAACTTCTGATTCTGGGGTTTACATATACTCATCATTACTGTTATAATTGAAATTGAAGAAGATTTCTTTTTAATTGAAAAAAAAACTCAATATAGATTAGTTAGAAATCCATTTCGAATGATTTTCGTATTATTATTAGAAATTATAAAAATGTAGATTTTCATTTGAATTCAAAAAAGGTCATGAATTTACAGTCAATAGTTAATGGTTCTGGTTTGTACTGGATTCTAGATTTTGTGACTGAAAATCTATATATATTTTTTTCGGAGTTGAAAAAAAAACAAGAAAATGGGAATCTAGTTTCTATCGTTTTGGCGGCATGGCCGAGTGGTAAGGCGGGGGACTGCAAATCCTTTTTCCCCAGTTCAAATCCGGGTGCCGCCTCAACAACAGACTTTGAATCCCCTATTATAACAAACGTAGGAAAAGACTCTTGATACTTTCTTTTCGTTATTCTAAGCCCCTGGCTCTCGAGGTTCTATTCTCTAACCTAAAGTTTTGCCTATCAGATTTAAGGAAAACTAAAAGTAGTGAAGGGAAATCCGTAAATCTTTAATTGCCACTACTAATTTAGTTCCGCTT